GTAAACTATAAAAACGAGTCAAAGTGGATTGTCCCACACTAGTACTTCCGCGCAATAACTCCACTAAGGGCGATCCTATTACAGGAATAGCTTCCGGCACACCGGTTACAATTTTTACAGCCCAATACCCAATTTGGTCCCAAGGTAAAGAATAACCAGTTACACCAAAAGATGCGGTCAATACAGCCAAAACCACGCCTGTAACCCAAGTCAATTCACGAGGTTTTTTAAAGCCACCTGTGAGATACACGCGAAATACGTGGAGGATCATCATTAGTACCATCATACTTGCCGACCATCGATGAACTGATCGGATTAACCAACCAAAGTTAGCTTCAGTCATTATATATTGAACAGAATCAAAAGCATCCGTAACTGTCGGGCGATAATAAAAAGTCATAGCAAACCCTGTAGCTACTTGTACTAAAAAACACGTAAGCGTAATTCCTCCTAGACAATAAAATATGTTGACATGAGGAGGAACATATTTACTAGTTATATCATCAGCAATTGCCTGAATCTCAAGACGTTCTTCGAACCAATCATAGATTTTATTGAGATAGGTAAACCGAGGTACTCCCCTCTGAGAACCGTATATGAGAATTTCATCTCGTACGGCTCAAACATAAAGACCAAAATACAAGATTCTATCGGATATGTGTTTTAAACTGCACTGCCTAAAAGACAAAAATCCGAAATTTATTTTTTGTGGTTAGAATGCCAAAATATCAAGTTGGCTCATTTATCTATATCAGGCTTCTTGAATCTTCTATAATTACCTATTTTCTTTTCTTTATTGTGATTTTTATTTGTGCGTCATGAGACTTTACATGAGACTTTACAACAGTTTTCTTGATTATTGATAGGAATTTTCTTGTTAAGACCTAGGAAGCAATTAGAACCTCAGATTCATACTAGAACCACGATGAGTCAATAAAACCCGGTGAAACTAAGCCCTCAAATTCTTTGAGTAAGAACTGTTGGATCATCATTTATTCACTGAATAGACATAATGACTAAAAATACAAAGAGACCTTTGGACTTTGATCAAAATAAGCATAAACGGGAGTTTAAAAGAATAAAAATCTTTCAATTTATAACATAACTTCTAAATCTAACTCTTTGAAAAAAAAATGTGTAAGTCCGGCCACGAGGTCTGAATATTAAGTATGAATCATAGTTCTAATACTTTTCTAATACTTTGTAATCTATTTTATATATTCCGTGCTTCAGATACGAGGAGAATATCCGACGAAATAAAACCATCTCTAGCAAGATGACAGACCTATTCGCTGTACTATCCATAAGATCCATTATAACAAGTCACACACTCATATTCCGGAAATACAGAAACAAAGAAATTTCACGGTCGAGCTGCCGAATATAGAATGGGCTAAAAATCAGAGACCTACCTACTTCACTTTGTCTTGAAAAGCTAGTTAATAGAATCTAATTCATTGAAATTCCGTCCAGTAAAATAGAAGAATTATAAATCTCCAAAATAATAGATAGGAATATCGCAAATAGAGCCATTGCAATACCCATAAAAGGAGTAGTTCCCCACCCAGGAGCTACTTTACCATATTCTGAATTCAACGGTTTCAATAAATCCCCTACAATAGTTCGTCTTGAACCAGATATAGAACTACCCTCTACGGTTTTTGTAGCCATAAATCCTATTTTATATTCATTGAGATCTGTTGACTTTGTATACCATTCCGTTGTAAATAAATGATCTTAGCATAGATCCTTTGTGGTCTTGAAACTATATAATAATGGAAACAGCAGCACTAGTTGCCATCTTTATATCTGGTTTACTTGTAAGTTTTACTGGGTACGCCTTATATACTGCTTTTGGGCAACCCTCTCAACAACTACGAGATCCATTCGAGGAACACGGAGACTAGTTGAAGCAATGAGCCTCCCAATATTGGAAGGCTCATTACTTTACTTTCAATTGAGATCCAGAAAAATCATTTCGTCTTTTTAGTTGGAACTTTGGGCGGTTCTCGAAAAAAGATAGCGAAAAAAATTATTCCTAGAGTTGAGACTAAGAGGAATGTATAAACCAAAGCTTCCATAAATTCGATCGTGATTTACAATTATAGCTTCCATACCTGTTTATTTGAGATCGTCTCCCCGATAAAGAAAGAGCAGGGCAAGAGTCAAAAAAAGACAGCGATTCAAATCAAGATTTTTTCGCTATCTTATATCAAAATCAAATCACAAAACTAAATACAAAAAATTCAAAAATATCTATAATTGTATAATTGTATCAGACTACTTGTCTTCTTGTAGTTGGATCTCCAAGTTTTTGGAATGCTCCAAATTCCACTTGAGCATCCAAATCTGGGTCAATACCAGCAAAAACATCCCTGAACAAGGTTCTAGCACCATGCCAAATGTGTCCGAAAAAGAAGAGCAGAGCAAATGAAGCATGTCCAAAAGTAAACCAACCCCTCGTACTGCTACGAAAAACACCGTCGGATTTCAAAGTAGCCCGATCTAATTCAAAAATTTCACCCAATTGAGAACGTCTAGCATATTTTTTCACAGTAGAGGGATCACTATAACTGACTCCATTGAGCTCACCGCCATAGAACTCAACAGTTACACCTACTTGTTCGACACTATATTTCGATTCTGCCCTTCTAAAAGGAACATCGGCTCTAACAATTCCGTCTCTGTCTACCAAAACAACCGGAAATGTTTCAAAAAAAGTAGGCATACGCCGTACAAAAAGTTCACGCCCTTCTTTATCTATAAAGATAGGGTGTCCTAACCAACCAACAGCTATTCCATCCCCGTTATCCATTGAACCCGCTCTGAACAATCCCCCTTTTGCCGGATTATTGCCGATGTAATCATAAAAAGCTAATTTTTCAGGAATTTTAGACCAAACTTCAGATAAACTTTGCTTTTCGGATAGCCCAGCACTAACTTTTCGATATATTTCTTGTTGGAAGTATCCTTGATCCCACTGATAACGAGTGGGACCAAATAATTCAATCGGGGTAGTTGCTGATCCATACCACATAGTTCCAGCAACGACAAAAGCTGCAAAAAAGACAGCAGCGATACTACTGGAAAGTACGGTTTCAATATTTCCCATGCGTAATCCTTTGTATAGACGTTGGGGCGGACGTACACTAAGATGGAATAGACCGGCCAATATGCCCAAAGTTCCTGCTGCAATATGATGAGAGGCTATTCCTCCCGGAACAAAAGGATCAAAACCTTCCACACCCCATGCTGGATTTACAGCTTGTACCCTTCCCGTTAGTCCATAAGGATCGGATACCCATATTCCGGGACCGTACAATCCTGTTACATGAAATGCGCCAAAACCAAAGCAAGCCACCCCTGAGAGAAATAAATGAATTCCAAAGATCTTGGGCAAATCCAAAGAGGGTTTGCCCGTGCGTTCATCACAAAATAGTTCTAGATCCCAATACACCCAATGCCAAATAGCTGCTAAAAAGCACAAGCCAGAAAACACAATATGTGCACCGGCTACACCTTCGTAACTCCAAATACCCGGATTCGTTAGAGTTCCCCCTGTGATACTCCAACCACCCCATGAATCGGTTATTCCTAAACGAGTCATGAAGGGTATAACGAACATACCCTGTCTCCACATTGGATCAAGAACAGGGTCAGAAGGATCAAAAACCGCTAATTCGTATAGAGCCATCGAACCGGCCCAACCAGCAACCAGAGCTGTATGCATTATATGGACAGAAATTAAACGGCCGGGATCATTCAATACGACCGTATGAACACGATACCAAGGCAAACCCATAGAAATACTCCCTTTTTTTCAATTAAAAATAGACGCAATGTAACTTTATTGCACTGTAAAAAACCGCGTACCTTACTTTACTTTTTTAGTGGATTATCTCGGGGAAAGGATTAATCTTTGTTCTATTCTTTTATTAAAGAATGTCTTTTAATAATAATGGAACAATTTTCTTCGAAAGAAGCAGATTTATTCTACACCCGATAAGTAACAATACGCAATGATAGGACGTTGAAAGCATTTTATATGAGTAACTTCATCTAGATTTGTTCATCATACAAAAGAAAAGACCTATTTGTAACAAATTTACTTTCTGTCTTCCTTTTTTATGAACTTTTTTTTTATTTTAATCTCTGGATAAAATAGGATAAAAGATAAAATATTATTAAGACAATAAACCTAAAACCTATTTTTACGCTTTCACATCAAAGTGAGATATAGTACTTCATTTTTCTTTCGTTTAATGCCTATTGGTGTTCCACAAGTAACTTTTCAAAATCCTGGAGACGAAGAGGAATCATGGGTTGACGTATAGTGCGACTTGTCAGATCTATTTGGAAATATGGTATTTCCCCATTCTCTTCCCCGATTGAGATATCCTCTCTTTCGCCCAAGAAAAATTGATTGAATCATCAAAAATTTGGAGCGTGAAATGGAGCGAATAAAATTAGAATAAAATGAAATCTCTTTTTTAGGGGATATACAGATTAATATTAGCAATTAGACTAATTTATGGTTGCTTTGGTTCGAACAATAAAATGAAATATCCAGGCTCCGTTTATAAAAAACCAATTGGTAATATATCTATGATTTTTAGTTAATATCATATTAGATTCTATTCTCTATTCTAGAATATTCGATTTCTAATATAAACAGAAGTGATCTCAACCTGTTAGTAAATTGAGTAATGTGATGAAGGCATTGAATATTTAATATTTGATGGGAGACATGAAATAAAATGGAATTGAAAAAAAAAAAGAAGTTGTAACAAAAAGATGTAGTATTCGGATATTTTGCATATATATGATATGTAAATCAAAACCTGTCAGATCTTTACTCGGAGTAGAGCATAAACCTAAAAGAATTCAAGAAGACCATCCAGGAACAAGAAAATTACATCGTGATTGGGATTGAATTCCGATGAAAGAATACATCAATGAGAAGTTAGTCTGAAAGGTTTAGTGAATTATTATTTTTTTTTTATAATTATTTAAATATAAAAAAATAAAAAAAAAACTAGAATATATACATTGATTCTTTTTTTTTCGCGATGTATTGAACCGTATGCATTAAAAGATGCATGTACGGTTCCGAGGGAATACAATTTTATCCCATTCAACCGACTTTATCGAGAAAGATTCCTTTTTTTAGGACAAGAAGTGGATACCGAGATCTCGAATCAACTTATTGGTCTTATGGTATATCTTAGTATAGAGGATGATACCAAAGATTTGTATTTGTTTATAAACTCTCCCGGCGGATGGGTAATACCTGGATTAGGTATTTATGATACTATGCAATTTGTGCAACCAGACGTACAAACAATATGCATAGGATTAGCCGCTTCAATGGGATCTTTTCTTATGGTAGGAGGAGAAATTACCAAACGTCTAGCATTCCCTCACGCTTGGCGCCAATGAGTTTTTTAGTTGAGTTGCGATAAAAAAGAAAAGAAAACACGACTATGCCTTCGCGATATATGAAATATGAATATTAAGTAATAATAGCATGGCACTTCGAATTCGATATTAAATTCTTTATTATTTTTTTTTTTCAAAAGCGTTAACTTATGTATCGAAAAAGTAGTATGAGTCAAAGGGTATTTACTATATTTATCTAATATATCGGGAGACCTATTTCAGCGTCACAAACTTTTTTGTTTTCACACTTAAAAGCTCTTAACAATATATATTATTCTGAAAGAATACGCAAAAAAAAAGAAATTTTGGGATTGCTAAATAACAGAGTAAATAAATATATAAAGCAACGGAACCATCATAGTATTTTTTTAACTACTCCAAAAAGAAGGGTGGTTATTGGATCATTTACCTATGTAAATATGATAGACCTTAAAAATGGATTTTCTATTGTAAGAAGTAAAAAAAGGAATAAAGGTGAATTCCATTGTAGAGCCGTATGCAATGTGTAAAAGAAGCCTGTACGGTTGTTCAATTTTATCTTTTTTATATCTTTTTATTATTATATTAATATTCTTCTTTCGAGATAGAATACTAATTTTTTTGTTATTTCATCAGGGTAATGATCCATCAGCCTTCTAGTTCTTTTTATCAGACATCGACGGGAGAATTTATCCTGGAAGCGGAAGAACTACTGAAGCTACGCGAAACCCTCACAAAGGTTTATGCACAAAGAACGGGCAAATCCTTATGGGTTGTTTCCGAAGACATGGAACGAGATATTTTTATGTCAGCAACAGAAGCCCAAGCTTACGGACTTATTGATCTTGTAGCGGTTGAATAAAAAAAAGAGAGATTTTACGCAAGTATGCAATTTGATCTTTTATCTTCTTACCGGGGTTAATACAATATTCTATAACTACATTAATAAAAAAGTATTCATAATTATCCGGTTAGGATCGATCTAAACCATACCATTATGTATATGATTCAATATGCCAACTATTAAACAACTTATTAGAAACACACGACAGCCAATCAAAAATGTCACGAAATCCCCCGCTCTTGGGGGATGTCCTCAGCGACGAGGAACATGTACTAGGGTGTATGTGCGACTCGTTCAGAGCATGGACTGGGCCAAAAGAAAAGAATTGATCCAGTATAAGTGATCAGTAACAGTGATATAGGATCGAATATAAGAAGACCATTCACTAGACGAAAAGTGAAAATATCTAAAAAAGATCTATCATATCTTTCTTTCTATTGCGATATCAAATTAATTTATGGTTGACATTGGTACAAATCCAATCACTTGCACATCTAATTTAAGACGAGAAAGAATTCCCCATTGATAACAAATAGTATTCATTAAGCAGGGAAATGCTATTTAAAAAACAGAAAAATTATACCCACCCTTAACTCTTGACTCCTGTAAGAACGGACTAACAAGGTCAGCTACTCAGCAAATTTTCATAATTTTAATTAACTAAAATACCGTTACTTTATAGGTGGGTCTCCTTGTGAAAGACCTAGTACTTGATAATGAAGGGTAGAGTCAAAGAGTGTGTGAACTGTACAAGTTAACAATAGTATTGATTAAATGAAATGAGGAGCTCCGGTGTATAGAGAGGACCTCGCCGTTAAGAAGCAACCATAGAAACGAAGGAAACCACTATACTTATTTCTATTTACTACTTTTTTATTTATTATGTTTTTTGATACCTAGTATCAATACAAGTTCTTATTTCGAAGTAAGAAGCCTAGAAAAAAATCGTGGCCTGGAAGGTTATAGTAGCAAAAGCCGCTGGAATTTTTATTTTATACACTGGAAAAATCCGTTTTGTTATTAATAAACTAGGAGAGTTAAAGGAAATAACTGAAAGAAAAGAAATCAATTAGTTATTCATCAAAGTTTCATTTATTCAATGACTAGAATTAAACGAGGATATATAGCTCGAAGACGTAGAACTCAAATTCGTTTATTTGCATCAAGTTTTCAAGGGGCTCATTCAAGACTTTCTCGTACTATTGCTCAACAGAAAATAAGAGCTTTAGTTTCGGCTCATCAAGATAGAGGTAGACAAAAAAGAGATTTTCGGCGTTTGTGGATCACTCGGATAAATGCAGTAATTCGAGCTAATAAACTATACTATAATTATAGTATATTAATACATAAGCTGTACCGGGGACAGTTGCTTCTTAATCGTAAAATACTTGCACAAATAGCTGTATTAAATAGGAATTGTCTTTATATGATTTCCAATGAGATCTTAAAATAAGATAAAGAGGTTTCGTTGCAAGAAATCCCGTGTAATGTTTTAAACGAAGTTCCCTGGTGAGGGAATTTGGGAAGGTAGAGTAGAAATTAGTATAATAAAATAGGATATAATATGATAAAGTAATATGATAAATATGATAAAGTTGTCACACTGAACAAACACGTTCAAAAAAAAGATTTATTCTTATCCCCAATTTTTTTTTTTGAACAAAATAAAATGTCAATTGACATTTATTGACATTTTTAGTTTTAGTCGGATTGAATTTTTATTTTTATTCAATTGAAGAGCAAGCCTGTTTATTTTGAAGTCTAAGACCAGTAGTTCTAGGAGTCGACTCCTTTCTTTCAAATTCTTTCTCATTATTAAGAAAAGGTAACAAAGATAAAATACGAGCTTGTTTTATAGCAATAGTAATTAATCGTTGTTGTTTTAAGGTCAATCTATTCACTCGCCTAGATAATATCTTTCCTTGTTCACTAATAAATCGACTAATTAAACTCATATTTCTATAATCAATTCGATCCCCCGATTGTATCGGGGGCAAACGCCTACGAAAAGATCGCTTAGATTTAAGAAAGAACCGTTTAGATTTATCCATGGTTTTTTTATTCCTTGTCCCGAAAATCCTAATTCTATTTTGATCGTATGAGAAATGATAATGATTTCGAATTAAAAAAAGGATTTCTTTGTTTTGTTTATTTTATATTTAAATAAATATCGGATCTGTTATATATAATTTTTGTTCTATAAAGAATATTAATAGATAATAATTGTTATATATATATATAATATGTGGTTTTTCGTTTTCCGTGGAAAGCAAGGCGGACACGCGAGTGGTCGGTTAGATCTATTTCTTTATTTCCCCATGAATCGTATGTTTGTAACAAGAAGTACAGAATTTTTTCAACTCCAATCGAGTAGGCGTATTATGGCGATTTTTTTGAGTAATATATTTGGAAATGCCCATTGAGTCCGTATTAACACGGTTTCGAACACAACAGGTACATTCCAAAATAATCGTTACTCGGGCATCTTTACCCCTGGCCATGAACCCTCCTTTGGATTTTTGATTGACTCAACCGGTCTATTTTTCCATTTTCCGACCCGAAGAAGAAAGAAAAAAATAGAAGTTGCTAGATTGAAATCCAATTATGAAAGATTTCGTTGCAATCTATCAATATAGTAATAATAAGTAATATAATGATTTCTAACTCTATACTTATAATTTATAATTGCTTGCTGTACAATATTTAATTTTTCATTGAATTATCTTGGATGATGATGATATTGTTGTCACAGCGATTCCATTTTATTTCTCACGCTATTAGTAATTAATTAAATTTTGGTCCCGGAACCCCGACCGAGTTCGTAGTTCCGAATCCGCTTTTATTATGTTCTAATTTATTTTAATTATAAAAAAATAAGAGTAAGGGAGGGAATTAGCCACAGATTTTTGATTGTTGCTCTAATTTTCTTCGCGCCTTACTTACTATAATGAAAAAAAAGGGAATATTAACGCATCTGGAAATAAACGATTGATCTCTATCAATAAACCTGCTAAAGAACCAAACCATAGAGTACTTACTATCGGTGCCACGGAAAGATATGTTTTTAGATCTCGCATTTAAAATCCTCCTGCTTTTTTTGTGATTTTATTCTAATTTGTAATACATAATAGTATTACATATATGACCAGATGTGTATATGTAGTTAATGGCTGACACTTGTATTTCTACGCGGAATCCCTATCCCTAATGGAGATTGAAATGTACAACAATTAGGTAAATATTCCTTTTCTTAAAACAAAAAAATACGTCCCGTTCTGTTTGAGAATTCCTGAAAAAGATTCCTTTTTTTCCGGTTTAATATTTCTTCATTACGTATCTAATAGAAGTCTATTAGTATATGATATGAGACTAAAAAAAGAAGAAATGACAAGTTAGTATATACATGAAAAAAAATAAAGATGTGGAAAAGAAGACAGGGATTCTCTACAATAACACCGTATACCAATTGAAAGGGATGTAGCGCAGCTCGGTAGCGCATTTGTTTTGGGTACAAAATGTCACGGGTTCAAATCCTGTCATCCCTACCTATTACTTATCTTATGAGCAGTAACAAGGGATCAATTGATATTGATTAAAATTGGATATACATAAACGATCTTTAATTTTATTTTTTATGCTAGTATATATATCCAAGACAGGTTGGGTAACAAACTCTTTATTGTGATAATAAAGCGCTCTTAGTTCAGTTCGGTAGAACGTGGGTCTCCAAAACTCAAT